TAATGAGTGGCTTTATACCAATAAAGAGAAAAATAACAACTTAAATAATGAATTTATAAATAGAATTGAGGCTTTAGAAAAAGTATTTCTTTCTCTAAATATACTTGAAACAAAGACTCGATTGTCTAATGCTGAGACTAAAAATAAACAGAATTTCCTAGTTAATTTGGGTAATGCTGAGGAAAAAAAAAATTGCTTAGTTAAAATGTATGATCCTTTTTTAAACGGGATGTATCGTGGAAGGATGAAGAAAGTCTTTTCATCTTCAATCAAAACTTCGATAGAAAATTGCACAGAAACATCCGAACTAAATAAAATTCATGATATCCTTCTTCCCTATCCTAATTCTCCAGATTCTCCAGAATATCAAGAGAAAATCGAAAGATCAGAAAAAAAAGAGGTGAAAATAGATTCAAACAATAGGTTAAAGTTTTCATTGAACGCAATTCTAACTAAGCCTAAGCGTGAAAAAAAATCTATTGGAATGAACGAAATAGGTAAAAAACCCCTTCGGTGGTCATACAAATTAATCAACGAGTTGGAACAATATTTTAAAAAACGACGAAAAGAACAAGGTATAATGCAAGGGCTGGATCACCAGCTTAGAACAAGAAGATTTAAACGTATATCTTTTTTAACTCGTTCCAGACGAAGTTTTAAGAAATCTCAGTTCAAGAATTTTAATCTTTATAGAAAATTTAATAGAGAGTCTGGGTTTATAAGTTATTTCGAAGAACCTGATTTTCGTCGAGCCGTAATCAAAGGATCTATGCGCGTTCAAAGGCGTAAAATGGTTATTTGGGGACCGTCGCAAGGAAATCCCCATTCCCCGCTTTTTTTGGAAAAAATGGAAGATTTTCCTTTTCCTATATCCGACCTAATGAAACTTTTTTTTAATATTAGAGATTGGTTGGGTAAAAAGTCAGAATTTGAAATTTTAGATCAACAATTGCAAATAAAAAAAAACAACCAGGAAGACGTAATAGAATTCTGGGAGAACATTCCATATGCACAAAAAACAAGAAGTATTCTGTTACTAGCTCAATCAATTTTTAGAAGATATATTAAATTACCCTTATTAATAATAGCCAAGAATATTGGACGTATTTTATTACGGCAATCTCCGGAATGGTATGAGGATTTCCAAGATTGGAATAGAGAAATTTATCTAAAGTGTAGCTATAATGGTCTTCAATTCTCCAAAACAGAATTTCCTAAAAATTGGTTAAGAGACGGTTTTCAGATCAAAATCCTATATCCTTTTCATTTGAAACCTTGGCACAGATCTCAACTACGACTCTCTGATAGAGATCGAAAGCAACAAGATGATTTTGATTCTTGTTTTTTAACAGTTTTAGGAAAGGAAACAGAATATCCTTTTGGTCCTCCTCGAAAAATACCTTCCTTTTTTGAACCCATTTTTAAAGATATAGACTATAAAGTCGAAATAAGAAAATTGAATTTTAGAGTTCGAAGAGTTTTAAAAAAAATAACAAAAAAACAAGCAAAAGCAGTTTTATTTGTAAAACAAAAAAGAAAAGAACTTTTAAAAGAAAATAAAATTCCATTATTTATACCGACAGAAATATATGAATCAAGTGAAACTCAAACAAAAAAGGATTCTATAATCAGCACTCAGATAATTCATGAATCACTTACTCAAAATCGATCTACAGGTTGGACAAATTATTCACAGGCCGAAAAAGAAATGAAACATAGAATTGATAGAAGAAACACAATCAGAAATCAAATAGAAATAATGAAAAAAAATAAAAAAAAAGTAACGCCGGGAATAAAAAAAAAAAATAATAATAATGGAGAATCACCCCCAAAAATTTGGAAAATATTAAAAAGAAAAAATATTGAATTAATAGTTCAATTTTTCATTGAAAAAATATACATAGATATCTTTCTATGTATCATTAATATGCGCAGAATCACTCTACAAATTTGTATGGAATCAACAAAAAAAATTCTTGATAAATACATTGACATTGACAATAATGAAATAAATCAAGATCAAGAAAGGATTAATAAAACAAAACAAAATAAAATTGACTTCATTTCACCTATGACTATAAAGAAGGCTTTTGATAATCTTAGAAATAGTAAGCGGAAGTCACATATTTTTTTTAATTTATCTTACTTGTCACAAAAATATGTATTTTTTAAATTATCACAAACCCAAGTTATTAACTTCAATAAGTTAAGATCTCTTCTTCAATATAATGGACCTTCTTTTTTTCTTAAGAATGAAATAAAAGATCTTTTTGGAAGACAAGGAATATTTGATTCCGAAGTAAGACATAAGAAACTTCCAAATAATGGAATGAATCCATGGAAAAACTGGTTAAGAGGTCATTATCAATACGATTTATCGCAGATTACATGGTCTAGATTAGTCCCACAAAAATGGAGAAATGGACTAAATCAATGCCATACGTCTCAAAATAAGGATTTAAATAAACGGTATTCCTATGAAAAAGACCCATTGTTTGATTCAAAAAAAAAACAAAATTCGAAAGTATATTTATTACCAAATAAAGAGGAAAATTTTCAAAAAAACTATAGATATGATCTTTTATCATATAAATATATTCATTCTGAAACTAAGAAGAAGGCCTCTATTTATAGATCATCATTAGAAACAAATAAGAATCAAGAAAATTCCAACAGAAATAACGAAAAAATTTTTAGCATACTCAAGAATATTCCTATCAAGAATTATCTAGGAAAAAGTGATATTATATATAGGGAAAAAAATACAGATAGAAAATATTTGGGTTGGAAATTTAGTACAAATATTGAGGTTGAACCTAAAAAAGACCAAATCAGGGATAAACTTAATAATAAAGGTAATGGTCTTTTTTATCTTCCAATTGATTCAAATTCTGAAATCAATTACAAAAAGGTCTTTTTTGATTGGATGGGAATGTCTTTTGATTGGATGGGAATGAATGAAAAATTTTTAATCTTAAATCGCCTCATATCGAATCCGAAAGTTTTTTTCTTTCCAGAGTTTGTGATACTTTATCATAAATATAAAGAGAAACCTTGGTTTATCCCAAGCAACTTACTTCTTTTTAATTTGAATATAAATCAAAATTTTATTGAAAATAAAAATATCAAGGGAAAACAAGAGGAGGATGAGGTTTTTTTTAATTTTAGCCCATCAAATTCAAAACAATATTTTGAATTAAAGAATCAAAACAATATTGAAGAATATTTTTTAGAATCCATTGAAAAACTAAAAATATTCCTTAAAGGAGATTTTCCTTTGCAATTAAGATGGACTGGACGTTTGAATCAATTGAATCAAAAAATGCTGAATAATATCCAGATATATGGTCTGCTGGTTAGCCTCATAAATGTAAGAAAAATTACTATATCCTATATTCAAAGGAAAGAAATGAATCTGGATATAATGAGGAGGCGTTTAAATCTTACACAATTAACGAAAAAGGGAATATTAATTATGGAACCTGCCCGTCTATCTGTAAAAAATGACGGACAGTTTTTTATGTATCAAATCATAGGTATTTCCTTGGTTCATAAAAGTAAGCACCAAAGTAATCAAAGATACCGAAACCCCAAAAATGTTGCTAAGAATACTTTTGATGAATCCATTTCAAGACATAAAATAAAAACTCTAAATGGAGACAAAAATAATTTTGATTTGCTTGTTCCTGAAAAAATTTTATCGTCTAGACGTCGTAGAGAATTGAGAATTCTAATTTCTTTCAATTTGAATTTAAAGAATCAGAATGGTGTGCATAGAAATAATTTATTTTGCAAGGAAAACAAGATAAAAAACTGGAGTGAATTTTTGGAGGAAAGTAAAAATTTTGACAGAAAAAAAAATGAATTAAATAAATTAAAGTTCTTTTTTTGGCCTAATTATCGATTAGAAGATTTAGCTTGTATGAATCGCTATTGGTTTGATACCAATAATGGGAGCCGCTTGAGTATGTTAAGGATATATATGTATCCCTGATTAAAAATTTTGAGTTTCCTATATATTCTATTATTCTATCAATGATATTTTTCATTTTTTCTTCTGTCCGTGACCATGTTATATGCAAGCAACCCGATGTGCATATGCGCTGTCTTACATCCCAGTCTAGGATACGTGAATATTAAGGAAAATGGGGTATCAATTAAATTAAAGCTATAAATTAATCAACAGAATAAATTAATCAATTGAATCTTCGGACTAAACTATTTGGTATCGTCTTTTTGTATCACTATACAAATGAACTCAAAAATCGGATTGATTAATGTTAATTGATAAAACTAGGAATGTATAAAGAAATTATCATTATTGTATATACTACATTAAAATTTCTGACATTATTATTACTGATCAATAAAATAAATATCTGTAAAAAGGGGAGTGTGAAATTCTTTTATGGTAAAAAATTCATTTATTTCAATTATTTTGCAAGAACAAGAAGAAAACAAAGAAAACAGAGGATCTGTTGAATTTCAAGTAGTAAGTTTCACCAACAAGATACGGAGGCTTACTTCACATTTGCAATTGCACAAAAAAGACTATTTATCTCAAAGAGGTCTGCGGAAAATTCTCGGAAAACGTCAAAGGCTGCTAGCTTATTTGTCAAAAAAAAATAGAGCACGTTATAAAGAATTAATAGGGGAGTTGGATATTCGAGAGAGAAAAACTCGTTAATTTGAAGAGTTAGTTTGAATTATTGGCTTAAAGTTTGGTGAACTTCTTTTCGCTTTCAGCAATTCATGGAAGAATGAATCAGGAAAAACCTATGACTGTACCAGCTACAAGAAAAGACCTCATGATAGTCAATATGGGACCTCACCACCCATCAATGCATGGTGTTCTTCGACTCATTGTTACTTTAGATGGTGAAGATGTTATTGACTGTGAACCAATATTGGGTTATTTACACAGAGGTATGGAAAAAATTGCGGAAAATCGAACAATTATACAATATTTGCCTTATGTAACACGTTGGGATTATTTAGCTACTATGTTCACAGAAGCAATAACTGTAAATGCGCCAGAGCAATTAGGCAATATTCAAGTCCCTAAAAGGGCCAGTTATATCAGAGTCATTATGTTGGAGTTAAGTCGTATAGCTTCGCATTTGTTATGGCTTGGCCCTTTTATGGCAGATATTGGGGCACAGACTCCTTTCTTTTATATTTTTCGAGAAAGAGAATTGATATATGACCTATTCGAAGCTGCCACCGGTATGCGAATGATGCACAATTTTTTTCGTATTGGCGGAGTCGCTGCTGATTTACCTCATGGCTGGATAGATAAATGTTTGGATTTTTGCGATTATTTTTTAACAGGAATTGCTGAATATCAAAAGCTTATTACAAGGAATCCCATTTTTTTAGAACGAGTTGAAGGAGTTGGCATTATTGGTGGAGAGGAAGCAATAAATTGGGGTTTGTCGGGACCAATGCTACGAGCTTCCGGAATACAATGGGATCTTCGTAAAGTTGATCATTATGAGTGTTACGACGAATTTGATTGGGAAGTCCAATGGCAAAAAGAGGGGGATTCATTAGCTCGTTATTTAGTACGAATCAGTGAAATGACAGAATCCATAAAAATAATTCAACAGGCCCTAGAAGGAATTCCGGGAGGGCCCTATGAAAATTTAGAAATCCGCCGCTTTGATAGAGTAAAAGATACTGTATGGAATGAGTTTGATTATCGATTCATTAGTAAAAAACCTTCTCCGACTTTTGAATTGTCGAAGCAAGAACTTTATGCAAGAGTCGAAGCACCAAAGGGAGAATTGGGAATTTTTCTGATAGGAGATAAGGGTGTTTTTCCTTGGCGATATAAAATTCGCCCACCGGGGTTTATTAATTTGCAAATTCTTCCTCAGTTAGTTAAAAGAATGAAATTGGCTGATATTATGACGATACTAGGTAGTATAGATATCATTATGGGAGAAGTTGATCGTTAAAATGATAATTGATACAACAGAAGTACAAGCTATCAATTCTTTTTCTAGATTGGAATCCTTAAAAGAGGTCTATGGAATCATATGGATGCTTATCCCTATTTTTACTCCTGTATTAGGAATCACAATAGGTGTATTAGTAATTGTTTGGTTAGAAAGAGAAATATCTGCAGGTATACAACAACGTATTGGTCCTGAATACGCAGGACCTTTGGGAATTCTTCAAGCTCTAGCGGATGGTACCAAATTACTTTTCAAAGAGAATCTTCTTCCATCTAGAGGAGATACTCGTTTATTCAGTATTGGACCATCTATAGCAGTCATATCAATTTTATTAAGTTATTTAGTAATTCCTTTTGGGTATCACCTTGTTCTAGCCGATCTCAGTATCGGTGTTTTTTTATGGATTGCTATTTCAAGTATTGCTCCTGTCGGCCTTCTTATGTCAGGATATGGCTCAAATAATAAATATTCTTTTTTAGGTGGTCTACGAGCTGCTGCTCAATCAATAAGTTATGAAATACCATTAACTCTATGTGTGTTATCAATATCTCTACGTGTGATTCGTTAAAACATAAAATTCCCCCGACTGCTTCTCTTTCTAGGAAGGAAGTGTCATGAGTTGAATATCTATTTTTTTTTTATTCATTATTCGGGGGTTGATGAAGGAAACTAGATAGTTATATGAGTGAAAGAAACGGCTTATAAATTTGCAGTAAAAGATTGAATCTCATTTTCTATGTACAAGAGTTAAGAAAAGTAAACATAAGTATTAGAGACTGTTTACCCCAAGATTGATTGACTAGTCATCATGACTTGAAGCGGGTTCAAAGGATCAACTTTATGAGGTTTTTACTACGTATGTATTACCCAAAGTAGATTCATAAAAATGAGTGGATAGCTAGGAACACTAATGTACACAAAGGATTCGTAATAGAGATTTTGTAAGTGTATTTTTCTGTGTATAAAAAGAATTCTAATTGGGGCTTTAAATTGGTAGAAATGATAAAGGAGTACTTCCCACGATTCCGATCCAGAGTATACTTCTATTCACCGATTAAGTAAATAACTATCAAGAACGAAGTAATCCTTTAACTTTGTTTAAAGTCCCCTTTTTTTGAGAAAGGAGAATAGGAACGAAAAAAAAAATCGAAAGACTGAATGCACTAGAAAAAATCTATTTTTTTCTTTCTCTATATAGAGATAGAATTCTTGTCATGATTCGTGAACTAATGCAACGTCTAATTGGATTTCGTAATTGAAAACGTTAGGTTGAAATATCTATTGATATCGTTACAAGAAACATTTTATTCAAAGATTTAGTTATTACTCAACAAAGAAGAATTTAAATTATTAAAAGATAAGATGAATTCAGAAGCACTTTCTTATAATAGCAGACAGAATTCCAGTGTCTAATGGGGATCTTACAATGGATTTAATTTTATCTCTATCTATGTTACAAACATATCAAGAAAAATAATAATGGATGGGTCCTTAGATTTATTTGTGACCTTTGAGGAGCCGTATGAGATGAAAATCTCAT